GATAAATCGGCCCAAGTCGGCTTACTAATGGGATGCCCTAATGCGTTACAAAATTTCGCTTTAGCCAATGATCCAATCAGAGGAATAATTGGAACTATTGTATCGAGCTTCTTGGGAGCATTATTTATTATAAATGAATTTTCTAGCATTTGACTCTGCACCATTGAAGGATTTAGTGGCACACTTGAAAAATAACCCCAAAAGTCGAGGGAATGCTTGGATAATTGGTTTATATAGATCCTTCCTGGGTGAGACCATACATAAAAATGACATTGCCATAAACTGACAAGGTAATATTTCCATTTATTCATCAGAAGAGGCGTATCTTTTGAAGCCAGAATTGATTTTCCTTGATATCTAACATAATGAATGAAAGGATCCTTGAGGAAGCATAAGATGCCCCCAAAATCATTAACAAAGACTTCGACAAGATCTTCCATTTTTCTATGTAAATAGATTCGCTCAAAAAGGACTCCAGAAGATGTTAATCGTAAATGAGAAGATTGGTTACGGATAAAAAGGAAAACGGATTCGTATTCACATATATAAGAATTATATAGGAATAATAATAATCTTGAATTACTTTTTGAAAAAATAGAAATAGATTTATTTAGAATAATAAGAATATTACCATTAGAATACTCATGAAGAAAGAACCGCAATAAATGTAAAGAGGAGGCATCTTTCACCCGGTAGCGAAGGGTTTGAACCAAGATTTCTATATGGATGGGGTAGGGTATTAGTACATCTGCCACATAATTTAAATGTGGGAATTTGTCCTCTAAAAAGGGAAATATTGAATGAATGGATCGTAAATTGTAAGATCTTACGATTTGTGCCCCTTCAAAAGAAGATCTTAATCGTAGAGAAAATGGAATTTCCGCAATGATTGCAAATCCTTCTGATATAATTTGAGAATACAAATTCTTGTTGTATCCCAAAAATTTATTTTGGTTAGAATCATTAGCGGAAATCATCGAATGATTCTGTTGATACATTCGCGTAATTAAACGTTTTACAATCAGTAAACTAGATTTATTATCATAAGCTACATTTTCCAACAAAATCACTCTATTTAAACCATGATCATGAGCGAGTGCATAAATATACTCCCGAAAGATAAGTGGGTATAGGAAGTCGTATTGCCTAAATCTATCTAGTTCGAAATATCCTTGAAATTCCTCCATTTATTTAAAATTAGATTTGAACTTGAACCAGGGATAGGGGATTTCTTGGGGTATTAAATGACACATAGTACGATACAGTCAAAACAGGATATTATAGTAAGAAAAGACTAGATAGATACCCCGGAAATAGATAAGACTCATCAACGGACTCTTTATCCTCTCTTTTTCCATCTAATTAAATAGGTTTATGTTCATTCTAGGATAACAAGATGGTTAGAAATCCTTTATTTTTTCAACCCAATCGCTCTTTTGATTTTGGAAATTTGTAAAAAAAAAAATATTTTTATCAATATACTGCTTTTTCTACACATTCATCCCCACACTCTAATGGAGAATATCTACTAATAATTAGGATTAAAAAAAAAAATGGATAATCCACTTATGGTAAAAACATTTCCCGCATCAAGCACTAATATATTTTTAACGTTTAATTAGATCGGGTAATCATTCAAATTAAGAACAGAAGCTCGTTGCTTTTTTTGTTTCCCTTTAATTGGAGCCATGGGGCTCTATCCATTTATTCACTTAACCCAACCTTAAATTTCTTTTTTTGCGCGTCAAGAATTCAAACATGATTTTGGATCGATCCGATAAGATAAGAATAAAATATTCTCAGAATTCTCCATTAATACGAAATACGACATGCTGCTTTTTCCATTCCTTCCTTTAAGGGTCAGTCGCGGTCTTACAAACTCTACCGATGGGATTGACGAATCCGTTGCTTCATACAAATGTGTAAAAAATGCTAGTCGCACTTAAAAGCCGAGTACTCTACCGTTGAGTTAGCAACCCGAATAAAAATGTATAGATCCAATCGTAATCAAAAAAGAGATTGAATTTCACAACGCAATCAAAATATAAAAATAGAAAAAATATTTCTAATTGATTCTGAACATAACATAAAAATGAACATATCAGATGCAAATACAATGACGTCTAAGATAAGAATATAGATTAAGATAAAAATATAGATAAAATCAAAATTTATAGACTACCACAGATTTTGTTCGTATGTTATCCATTATTATCTTATCCATTTCTTTTTTTTTATAAAAAAAAGAAATAAAGACCCAAGTCTCCCAAGTCTATAGAACAGAGAGAAATATATACATTTATTCACGATCGGATTATATTTGTTTGATATACTGTTGTCAATATAAAAGTTAATGTTGAGAAAAGTAGAAAACCCGAAATTAAAATAAAAAATTATTCACTATTTTATATTTAATTCAACAATATTTTCTTATTAAATTCAATATAATATTGAATATTGAATTACTATAAGAAATTTTATTAAATAGAAATTAAAAATTAAATAGAAATTAAAAATAAAAAAACTAATGACTTGGATTGAATTAGCACTACATATTTAATAAAGATAAATACAATTTAAAGGGTATAGACGTAAAAAAAATTCGGAGAGAAGTATAAAAAAATATTGATTGGGTTTACTCAATGAATATAAGTAAAAAAAACAAGCTTAAATCCCATGTTTTTTTTATGAACAAATAAAATAAATAAAAAAAAAGAAAGTTAAAGTTTCAACGAAAAATCAACCATTATTGAATTAGCGATAATGTAAAATTTTATATTTATAGATCCAACTCCTTCATTCATTTATTCACTTGATCTTTTTTCTATCTATCTGTCTTATATGAATTTATCTCACTAAAAAAAAATATAAATTTTTGTCGTTATAGACGACGACATTTTATGGTAGAAATAGAGCAAAATAGGGGGGGGGGGGGGTTGTATAGAAAAGGTTATACAAAGTTATATCCAAGTCACCCCCCCCTTTTTTTATTTATTGTATTTCATTAATTGATTATTGTAATTATTGTAATTGTATTTCATTAATTGAATTTCATCTGTTAATTAATAGAAAGTTCCATAAAAACTCCCGCCTTCTTTGAAATATCATGAACAGTTCCCGTAGGTTGAGCGCCCTTTTCAAGGAAATATAGAATAGCAGGAACATTTAAATAAGTTTGATTCTTTATCGGATCATAAAAACCCACTTTCCGAAGATCTCTTCCTTCTCTTCTGGATCGAACATCAATTGCAACGATTCGATAAACCGCCCATTGGGATAGATGTAGATGAATAATACCCCCCCCTAGAAACGTATAAGAAGTTTTATCCTCGTACGGCTCAAGAAAATTATAAATTAGAAATTATGTCTATATATAGAATTTCTAATTAATGTCAAATAGATCCATCAAATCATCAAATCAATTAAACTATGATTTAAGGATTTAAGTACTTTTTCTTATTCCTTATTCTTGCCCGAAAAAGAAAAAAAATCATTCGTATTCACATCCTCATAACTCAAGTTGGAGAACTCTCAAATAATCCAAAGGAAAACCTTTAGGCATTTCCTTTATTGAGCGGTCTCTAACCACGCATTTTTTGTCTGTCTCTTTTAGAATTTATTTTGATTCTTCATTATGATCTATTTTTTGAGACAACTGAAAACGGTCTTTACTTGTTCCAGGATTCTTTATCGTTGCCTTGAATCGTTGGGTTTAGACATTACTTCGGTGATCTTTAATCATTTAAAAAAATGGCAGCAACATACCATTTTTGTAATTTCTTTCTATAAAAGAATCATACAAATGGTTGATTCCCGCGTGATACACTTTTGATCGAAAGCGTTTTACCAATTCCAAGAAATTTTCGTTATGAATTTGAAACTTGCTAGGATTGGATCCTTTCGATTTCTATATCGAAAATATACTTACGAAGTTGTTTCAACTTATTAATTAACACTAACCCTAGATCCATGTCCCTAAAAAATGAATCAATACTTTTTACTTTACTCGAGCTCCATCATGATCATGTACTATTTACATCGCACCCCTCAAAAAATGAGGTTTTCTAGTGGAACAGAACAAACGATGTCGAGCCAAGAGCACCCTCATTCCTATATTATATATATATAAAATGGTGGATGTAAGAATCCACAGCCGACCATATCCTTCAAGTCGCACGTTGCTTTCTACCACATCGTTTTAAACGAAGTTTTACCATAACATTTCTCTAGTAGGTTGCTGTAACCAGTCTGTAATTGATTCAATTATGGAATCATGAATAATCATTGGTTCGGTCGGTACATAGTAATCTATACTTTTCTGAATGGGTAGTTTCTGAAGAAGTCTCAGCAAGAATTCAATTTAACCCCATTTATATTTTATTTCATTCTAATTATAATGGGGTGGGGAATAAAGACTGATGTAAGGGAGGATTGGAGTTGTTATTATTTTTGATAAATCATAATCGAAAGAAAAGAATAGGAGATCCCCATATCTATCATATAGACTAAACAAATGTTTTTCAAAGTAATTATAGATATTCTATGTTAAATATTTCAAATTTAGGGATCACAAATCTCTTTTCACAAAAATCAATCGAAATAAAATAAAGTTTTCAATGAAAGAGAACGATAACAAGACATACATATAAGCATTTCCTCATTTTCTGCGTAGTTTATTTGACTTGAAAAATTCAATAATTTTTCTGCAATTTTTACCTAAGGTAAAGTGAATAAAATAATACATTTTGTCTCCATTGTTACATAGATTTACAATTATTCATTAGAATTAGAGAAAACACAAAATACTTAAGAACGAGATTCAAAAAAAATACATATGTTACGTATGTAACTTGATTGTTTTTTAATGATATTCGGACAGACGCATACATTGAAATTGGTATTTTTCGTTGACAATTAACTCCTATCTACTCCGTCAATTCTATGAAGATGATGAATCATAAATCAAAAAAGAATCCTATATATATATAATATATATATATATATATTTAGTTTAGGGAGTGCTAGACTATTTTGTATAAATGCAAGTTAAAACAAGTCCAGATTAAGTCATTGCTCCTATTTTTTTTTTTACTCTAAACCAGTCTTAAGAGACTTAATCCTATTGATTATTGATTGAAGTTAATTAGTACCCCAATATCAAAAGAACATCCGTGTTTCTAATTTATAAATCCACAGAAAATTTATAATCAGACTGCACCACCATTTTAAATTGAAAGTTAAAGTATAGGGAAAAAAGAAAGAGAGGCTTTCGCATTTATATTTAGAATGCATCATTGAAAATTCCAATGAATATACGAAGTAAGGCTTTTTTTTGAGTAACTAATTTAAATATGAAAGGTATGGACATAGAATGAAAAGCCCGTCCCCTGATTTTTATTTTATAATTAAAACTCTTTTCTTTTGATCTATGCTCCCATCTTACTTGGATACAAATAGATTCAATTACATCTGTGTGTTTTTTGGTGTTATTTGAACACGATTAAATTTGCGAAAAAGAGATAATTAAGAATTAATCATTATAAGAAAAAAGAATCATATTCTATCCAATATTATTATACTCTTAATAAAAAAAAAAAAGAAAAAAACGATAAAGTTGTTTAAAATAAAAAAAAAAGACAATCTTTTTATTCTGATATAAAATCGGTATTCTGATACGATATATAAAATCTGATATGATATATATAATAGGTATGCTCTGGGACGGAAGGAGTCGAACCTCCGAATACCGGGACCAAAACCCGTTGCCTTACCACTTGGCCACGCCCCATTTTCTATTTCTATTCGACATTAATAAACACTAATATTCTTACTAGTTGTTCGTCAATTATAGTCCAAATATTTATAGAATAGATTGTTACTAGGATTTTGATACATTTAGATATAGAATTAAACGAAATTTTTTGATCAAATTTATTGATCATTACATATAATTCAATTAAGATATTGTATGAAAGTATGATTTCTTCTATTCTCTTTTAATTTGAGAATTGAAGTATTTTTGATTGAGTTAGTTCAAATCAAAGAAAAGTTTTTTTGTCTACCTTATTTTTCTTTTTTCATTTTTACTCATTTTTTTATATAACTTAAACTAAAAAAAAAGAACATTATATTATTAATTTATATTAGAAATTATTAATAACAATAACTCACATTAATAACTCAATCAAAATAAATACAATTATCTTCAAGAACAAAACAAAAAAACAAAACGTTTGTTATGCTTAATATCTTTAGTTTGATCTGTATCTGGTTTAATTCTGCTCTTTCTTCAAATAGTTTTTTCTTTGCCAAATTGCCCGAGGCCTACGCTTTTTTGAATCCAATCGTAGATATTATGCCAGTAATACCTGTGCTATTTTTTCTGTTAGCTTTTGTTTGGCAAGCTGCTGTAAGTTTTCGATGAGATCTTGAATACTGTCCTAGAAAAATTCATGATTTATTCTAAAAAAAAAAAATTCTAACAATTGATAAGATCAGATAAGTCTTATAGTATAAAGCTTCGATTCAAATATTGAAATTCTTGTATCGCCGCGATAAGTCTGGAGATCACCCCATTTACTAATTCGAACCCCTTTTTTACATTGAAAGAACCTATTAGAGTCCACCACAATTAGATATTGTGGATATGAAAAAAAATTTTGGTAATGAAAGACTTGACTCATATTACATTACAAATGAATTTCTGAAAATTCTTTTCTATTTCTAGATTTCTAAAAATTATAGATTTATAAAAACCATTTTTTGGTGTCAAAATGAGGTATATGTGGTATAAAAATGGAGAATCTATTCTCTTTTTGTTTTCCAAAAAAAGGATCTTGGAGATTGTGTAATGCTTACTCTCAAACTATTTGTTTACACAGTAGTGATATTCTTTGTTTCTCTCTTTATCTTCGGATTCCTATCGAATGATCCAGGACGTAATCCTGGACGTGAAGAATAAAAACGAAAGTTTTTGTTTTCCTTGCTCGATTTTGAAATGTTATTAGGATTTTATCTATTCCACATCTTTAACTATTAAATAAAAAAATAAAAAAAAAGACTCGTCGAAATTGAAAGCTAAATAAAAAATACCAAGTCATTGACAAAAGCGGAAAGAGAGGGATTCGAACCCTCGGTACGAAAAACCCGTACAACGGATTAGCAATCCGACGCTTTAGTCCACTCAGCCATCTCCCCCAATCGAAAAAGGCTAATTACTATGTTACATTACACAAAAAGTAAGGTTTGAAAAAAGAGTCTTTCTTTCTTTTATACCTCTTATTTTTATTTATTACATTATTTTATTATATATTTATTTATTATATATTTATTATTTATAAATATTTAATAAATAAATATATAATAAAAAGTACCTCTTTGATTTCGTCTGCAAGAGCTTTTTTTAATTCCACAGCCCGGCCTGGTCAGTACCTCGCTGGGCCTTTTTTGTTCTAATGAATCATATAAAAAAATGATTTATTTGATTTGAAAAAAAAAATG